CTGACCATCGATGAACTGATCGGATTAACCAACCAAAGTTGGCCTCCGTCATTATATATTGAACGGAGGAAAAAGCTTCTGTAACGGTTGGTCGGTAGTAAAAAGTCATAGCAAAACCGGTAGCAACTTGTACTAAAAAACAAGTAAGTGTAATTCCCCCTAAACAATAAAATATGTTGACATGAGGAGGAACATATTTACTCGTTATATCATCCGCAATTGCCTGAATCTCAAGACGTTCCTCAAACCAATCATATACTTTATTGAGATAGGTAACTAGCCCGACTCCCCCTCCGAGAACCGTATATGAAAATTTCATCTCGTACGGCTCAAGCAGAAACACACAAATTTTCAACGGATATTAGAAAAAAAAAAAAGGTTCAAAACTTCATCAGCCACAGGATTGTATCAATTTGCCTTGAAGATATTAAATAAGAAAAATCCAGAATTTCTTCTTTGTGATGATAATGCCAAAAAATCTCAAGTTGGCTCATCTGTCTTTCTTTCTCTTATGTTGATGATTAGAGGCCTCTTGACTTTTCTCTTCCCTATTTTTTATTTATTTTATTTATTTACTAGTAAATAAATAAAAATTTATAGTGGTTTTCTAATAGAAATTATCTTGTTGCGATCCTATGAATCAGTTCAATTAAAACCTTAGATTCATACTAGAGCCACGATGATTGAGTCTCAAGCTAAACAAAAGGCAAGGGTTCTTCGAATAAAAACCGCTTGATGATCATTTATTGAATTGGTGTAATGACTCGACAAAATCGAGAGAAAAAAAAAGTTGTCTTTTGGGCAAACAAAATTGGAAAGAAGAAAAGTTCTTTTTTTATTAAGAACTACTTGAATTTTTTTTTTTTCAGTCTGGTTGCGAGGTCTAAATAGTGAGTATGAATCATAGTTCCATTTTTTTTTCTTGATCCACTCTATGTATTTCGTGTTCCAGATACTAGAATAAATAATATCCGACGAATTAGAATCATCTTGATAGAGAGAACAGGCCCTTTCTATGTATTATCAATAGGATCAATTCTAACAAGTCACACACTCATATTCCAGAGATACCAAAACAAAAAAATCCACGATCGAACTACCAGAATGTCTAGAAATGTGGAGCTTAAAGCAGAAAGACTCTTTTTGGATGGAAAAACTATGACTTCATAGTTTTAGTTAGTAGAAACCTAATTCATTAAAATTCCGTCCAATAAAACAGAAGAATTATAAATTTCTAAAATGATAGATAAGAATATCGCGAATAAAGCCATTGCAACCCCCATAAAAGGAGTAGTCCCCCAACCCGGAGCGACTTTCCCATATTCCGAATTCAAGGGTTTCAATAAACTACCTGCGCCAGTTCGTTTTGGCCTAGGTCTAGAACTATCTTCAACGGTTTGTGTAGCCATAAATTCTATTTAATCATCGGTGTTGACTTTGTATACTATTCCGTTGTAGTTGTAAATACACGATCTTTATCATAGATCCATTGTAATCTTGAAATTCTAAAAAAATGGAAACAGCAACTTTAGTCGCCATCTCCATATCTGGTTTACTTGTAAGCTTTACTGGGTATGCCTTATATACCGCGTTTGGGCAACCCTCTCAACAATTAAGAGATCCATTCGAAGAACATGGGGACTAATTGAAGTAAGAAGTCTCCCAGCCGGGAGACTTCTTACTTCAATTAAATTATTTCATTTTTTAGTCGGAACCTTAGGTGGTTCTCGGAAGAAGATAGCGAAAAAAATTATCCCTAAAGTCGAAACTAAAAGGAACGTATAAACCAATGCTTCCATAGATTCGATTGTGGTTTATTTACAATTATAACTTCCACACCTATTCACTTGTCATTTGGGATCATTTCCCATATAAAAAAAGAGTCAAAGAAAGGACAGGACGGGAGATGTTTCCCATATCAAATCAAAAAAGAGAGGCGAAAGATACCATAGCAATGTGGTATCAGATTGTCTGTCTCCTTGTAGTTGGATCCCCAACTTTTTGGAATGTTCCAAATTCCACTTGAGCATCCAAGTCTGGATCAATACCAGCAAAAACATCTCGGAACAAGGTTCGAGCGCCATGCCAAATGTGTCCAAAAAAGAAGAGCAAAGCAAAGGTAGCATGACCAAAAGTGAACCAACCCCTTGGACTGCTGCGAAAAACACCATCTGATTTCAAAGTAGCTCGATCTAATTCAAAAATTTCTCCTAATTGGGCACGCCTCGCATATTTTTTTACAGTAGCAGGATCAGAATAACTTACTCCATTAAGTTCGCCACCATAGAACTCCACCGTTACGCCTACTTGTTCAACGCTATATTTGGATTCTGCTCTTCTAAAAGGAACGTCCGCTCTCACAATTCCCTCTTCATCTACCAAAACTACCGGAAATGTTTCAAAAAAAGTAGGCATACGACGTACAAAAAGCTCGCGCCCTTCTTTATCTCTAAAGACGGGATGTCCTAACCATCCAACAGCTATTCCATCCCCATTGTCCATTGAGCCTGCTCTGAATAATCCCCCCTTTGCCGGATTATTCCCAATATAATCATAAAAAGCTAATTTTTCGGGAATTTTAGACCAAGCTTCTGATAAACTAAGATTTTCGGCTAATCCATCGCTAACTCTTCGATATATTTCTTGCTGAAAGTATCCCTGATCCCACTGATAACGAGTAGGTCCAAATAATTCGATTGGGGTAGTTGCCGATCCATACCACATAGTTCCGGCAACTACGAAAGCCGCAAAAAAAACAGCAGCGATACTACTGGAAAGTACAGTTTCAATATTGCCCATACGTAATCCTTTGTATAGACGTTGAGGCGGACGGACACTAAGATGGAATAGGCCCGCTAATATGCCCAGTGTACCCGCAGCAATATGATGAGAAGCTATTCCTCCCGGAACGAAAGGATCAAAACCTTCTGCGCCCCACGCAGGATTTACAGCTTGTACTTTTCCTGTTAGTCCATAAGGATCGGACACCCATATCCCAGGACCATACAAACCGGTTACATGAAATGCACCAAAGCCAAAACAAGCCACCCCTGCAAGAAATAAATGAATTCCAAAGATCTTGGGCAAATCCAAAGAAGGTTTTCCCGTCCGCTCATCACAGAATATTTCTAGGTCCCAATATACCCAATGCCAGATAGCTGCCAAGAAACACAAGCCAGAAAACACAATATGCGCACCTGCCACACCTTCATAACTCCAAATACCCGGATTCGTTATAGTTCCTCCTGAAATACTCCAACCACCCCACGAATTGGTTATTCCTAAACGAGTCATGAAGGGGATGACGAACATACCTTGTCTCCACATTGGATCCAGAACAGGATCAGAGGGATCAAAAACCGCTAATTCGTATAAAGCCATCGAGCCAGCCCAACCAGAAACTAGAGCTGTATGCATTATATGCACCGAAAGCAATCGACCCGGATCATTCAATACGACAGTATGAACACGATACCAAGGCAAACCCATGGAAATACCCCTTTAGCAAAGAAAAATAGACACGATGTCGTTTTATTTTATCGCATTGGAAAAGACTATCCATATCCTATGTACCTAACCCTTCTAGGGAATTCTGTGTCAGAAAGCGTGAATATTTATTTCATTCCATTAAAAATAAGAAGCCAATTTTGTTTGTAAGAAGAAAGAGAAGCAGATCTATTCTATACTCGATAAGCGCCAATATGCAATGGGTAACTTGGGCTATTTTGAAAAACGAAGAATAGAGCCCTAATCCCTCTTTATTTATCATTCGAATCATAGATTCCTTTTTCTTTATTCAATCTGTCTTACCTTCCTTATAGGTATAATTTTTCAATCTATTCAATCTATGTATTAATAGAATCTATAGTATTCTTATAGAATAAGAAAAAAAATGAAGATAATAAACTGCGGATTCTTTCTTTCTCTTCCATTCTTAAGTTTCCATATTAAAGTGTAGTTTTCTTACTTAAATCTAATAATATTAATCTAATATGCCCATTGGTGTTCCAAAAGTACCTTACCGGATTCCCGGAGATGAAGAAGCGACTTGGGTTGACTTATACAATGTTATGTATCGAGAAAGGACACTTTTTTTAGGTCAAGAGATTCGTTGCGAGATCACGAATCATATTACAGGTCTCATGGTATATCTCAGTATAGAAGATGGAATTAGCGATATTTTTTTGTTTATAAACTCCCCCGGCGGGTGGCTAATCTCAGGAATGGCGATTTTTGATACGATGCAAACGGTGACACCAGATATATATACAATATGCCTCGGAATAGCCGCGTCCATGGCCTCCTTCATTCTGCTTGGAGGAGAACCTACTAAACGTATAGCATTCCCTCATGCTAGAATTATGCTTCACCAACCGGCTAGTGCTTATTATCGGGCAAGGACACCTGAGTTTTTACTAGAAGTGGAAGAGTTACACAAAGTTCGCGAAATGATCACAAGGGTTTATGCACTAAGAACAGGCAAGCCTTTTTGGGTTGTATCCGAAGACATGGAAAGGGATGTTTTTATGTCAGCAGACGAAGCCAAAGCTTATGGACTTGTTGATATTGTAGGGGATGAAATGATTGACGAGCACTGCGATACTGATCCGGTATGGTTTCCAGAAATGTTTAAGGATTGGTAGTGGCTGAATTTCTTGTAAATTTATTTCAAACCTAAATTCGGGTTTTATGCGATTTTATAGAAAATAGAAATACTTCATGATGATGAATCATCAGGTTAAGATCGATCTAAACCAATCCATTTTTTTCTATATACATACGACATGCCAACAGTTAAACAACTTATTAGAAATGCAAGACAGCCAATACGAAATGCTAGAAAAACGCCCGCGCTTAAGGGATGTCCTCAGCGTCGAGGAACATGTGCTAGGGTGTATGTGCGACTCGTTCAGATCATGAAATAAGACAATTTTTGAAATATCCATGATCGGTACCAATGAATAGGATAGAGCTTCTCTCCCCTAGATTTCTACGGTATATGGAATTTATGGTTTCCTTTGGTGCAAATCCAATCATCTGGATTGGAAGAAGCAATTCCCCCATTGGTAGCAAATGGTTATCGATTAAGCGGAGGAAATAGTAATAAAAAGAAAGGGCTTATGCTCCTTTATCTTAAAAGAACGGACTAAAGGGTCAGCTACTTAGCCAACTTTCATAATTAAATACCGTCACTGTATGAATAACTCTTATTTATTGTGAAAAGAGCGATTTACTCTATAATGAATAGGTAGAGCCAAAGACTGTGAACTATACAAGTTCACAATACCTTTTGATGAAAGAAAGGGCTCCGGTGTATAGAGAGGGCCTCACCGTTTAAAAGAGAACCATAGAAACGATGGAACCCACTGTTTTTTTAGTATCGTTAGAATTTGTTATTTCTATGCGAAATAACTGAAGGGGATAGAATAAAAAATCGTGGTTGGGAAGGTTATAGTAGCAAAAGCCATTGGAATTAATATTTTATATATCGGAATAATCCGTTTTGTTATTAATGGGAAAAAGAGCGGTTAAAAGAAGAGAAATCATTAGTTATTCATTAAGGTTAATTTGATTCAATGACCAGAGTTCCGCGAGGATATATAGCTCGGAGACGACGAACAAAAATGCGTTCATTTGCCTCAAACTTTAGAGGGGCTCATTTAAGACTTAATCGAATGATTACTCAACAAGTAAGAAGAGCTTTTGTTTCTTCTCATCGAGATAGAGGCAGGCAAAAGAGGGATTTTCGTCGTTTGTGGATCACTCGGATAAACGCAGCAACACGTATATATAAAGTATTTGATAGTTATAGTAAATTAATACACAATCTGTACAAAAAGGAATTGATTCTTAATCGTAAAATGCTTGCACAAGTAGCTGTATTAAATCCAAATAATCTTTACACGATTTCCAATAAAATAAAGACCATCAATTAAAGGGATATATAAAGGAATATACAGGAATAATTAAAACCGAATTCCCGGAGAGGGAACTCCGGGAAAATACAAAAAATTAAGATTAAGTGGTAGGAATCAACGAGCATGTTGCAATAAATAAAAAACTATTTCTTTTTTCCCATTTTTCTTTCTTTTCTTATAACAAACAAAAGAATCTAAACTGGATTACTTTATTTATATATGAGTCTGACCCCTTTCAAATAAAACATCAACAATCGGAACTTAAGCTCCGATTGTTGTTTCTTAAATTCTGGTTGGAATTTCTTAAATTTCGATTGGAATTGAACTTTTGTGTTAATTGAGGAATATGTCTATTTTTTCTGTGTCTAGGACCTGTAATTATTGAAATTGACTGGGCTTGAAATTGCTTCTCATTTTCATAGTTACGAAATGGTAAGAAAGATAAAATACGAGCCTGTTTTATAGCAAGAGTAATTAATCGTTGTTGTTTCAAGGTTAATCTATTTATTCGTCTGGATAATATTTTTCCTTGTTCACTAATAAATCGATTAATTAAGCTCATGTTTCTATAATCAATTCGATCCCCCGGACCAATCCGGGAACGCCTACGAAAAGGTTGTTTGGATTTACGAAAAGGTTGTTTGAATTTACGAAAAGGTTGCTTGGATTTCTGAAAAGTTTGTTTGGATTTACGAAAAGGTTGCTTAGATTTACGAAAAGGTTGTTTAGATATATACATGATTTATTCCTTATTTAAAAATTTGAAAAAAAAAAATGGATTTCTTTATTTTATTAATTTTGGATCCAGAAGAAGTAGTCTTTCTTTGGTCCATATATTATTTGATTCATATACTATATATAAAAAAACCTCTACACATATGAAATAATATCTACCTAAAGTTGATTTGTATTTTGTATTCTATCTATGTTCTATATATTAAATAATAAATTCTTACTCTTTCTATTCTTTAGAAAAATCAAAAACACGATGCTCCTATTTCTTTATTTCATTATGAGTCGTATGCTTGCGGCAATAACGACAAAATTTTCTTAATTCTAATTGTCCGGGTGTATTGTGGCGATTCTTTTGAGTACTATATCTAGAAATCCCCGTCGATTCCTTATTGGTACCTTTTCGAACACAACTGATACATTCCAAAATCACTCTGATTCTAACATCTTTGCCCTTGGCCATGAACCTCCTTTCCTTTTTGGATCGACTTAACTTAATTCTTATACCTGTTCTTTTATTCTTCTATATTGGATCCGAAAAAGAAGAATAAAATCCAATAGAATAAAAAAAAAATGGGGAAATAATTAAAGAATACAATCCTTGTCGAATTAGCAAGGATTTTGCTTCGAAATCCTTTCATTTAAGTAGCAAGCCCGGCTCTTTCTATGCTCGAATTTGTGAGGCCTGACTTAGCTTGGATACCGCTTTTAATTAAATTTATGTTTTCTTCCAAAATGTGATTTACCAAATTTTTGATGACTCTGAGGTTCAACCCAATCCATCTTTTCTTTCTTTTTGCTTCGTATACTAAAAAAGGATTGAAAGAAAATTTTCGTCATGTCACGAAGAATTCTATCTCTCGTATAGGAATAACTAGAATTAAAAAAAAGGGAATGACAAAGCATCTGGGAATAAACGATTAATTTCTATCAATAAACCTGCTAAAGCCCCAAACCATAGAGTACTTAGCACGGGTGCTACAGAAAGATATGTTTTTATATCCCGCATTGAAAATCCTCCTTCCTTATTGGAATACATATATGATCAGATACTCTTGCCCAAGATTGTTTGTATTTCTTTATTTAGGCGAAATTCCTAACTAAAAAAACAATATCAATATTCCATATATATAGAATGAACCATATAGACGAAATTTTCCTATCCCTAAAAAAGATGACCCCTTCTTCCTACACATTACTAAGGAATAGTAATCTTTCTTTTATAGGTGAAATTCAACTGGATTTTAGATATATACCCTTTCTTGATTATATGAGACCAAAAACAAGAAATGACAAGAAAGTTCTATATAGATAGAGAAATAGAAGAAAATTACGATGTGGAAAACAAGAAAGGAATTGTGTACAATGGCATTGTACAACAATTTGGAAAAGGGATGTAGCGCAGCTTGGTAGCGCGTTTGTTTTGGGTACAAAATGTCACAGGTTCAAATCCTGTCATCCCTACCTATTACTTCTCTCTTCTTTATGGGCAGTAGCGGGGAGATCGATTAAAGTGTATATAACTTGAATTTGTGGATACTATACGTACGTGAGACACGTTAGGAGTAGAAAAGTATTTTCTTTTTGAAAGCGCTCTTAGTTCAGTTTGGTAGAACGCGGGTCTCCAAAACCCGATGTCGTAGGTTCAAATCCTACAGAGCGTGATTCCATCTATCTTATGTCGAAACAGAGTAAAATAACTTAAAAAAAACCAAAGTCGAATTACAACTCCAATTTGACCTCCTCTCTAGTCTGGAGGAGGTCAATTAAAAAATAAATATTACTCAATCAAAGATCCAACTGATCCCCACGCCTGTATTGCAAATACGCAGTCACGAATAATCCCGCTAAAGTAATAGGAATTAGGCCTAAGACGATTCCAAATAAAAAAACTTCAATCATTTCGATTTGTTCGAGGGGATAAAAAAAGAGGTACGATCTATTTCTAAATAATAATCTAAATTATCCACGAATCTCAATGACCAAAAAAAGAATTGGTAATTAGCGTGGAAAAAGGTCCTATAATATAAGGAATCCAAAAGATCGATTCTGATTTTCTGACTTATTCATTCAATTCATTTCAAATAAGACGTATCTTGTTCAAGCCAATAAATAGAGCTGGGGTTATAGTTAAAGCAGCCAGTAGAAAACCGAAATAACTAGTTATAGTAAGCATGAAGGGGTTAAATTCCATTTTTTTTTTTACTACACTACATATGTTGGTAAAGCACTTACCTAAGTTATAGAAAATTCCTAATTCCTCGGTTATTTTAGATAATACTAAAAAACAAGATAGAGCGAGATACAGAAGTGTAAAAGAAAATCGATTCATCAGATGGGACATGAGTCCCTAAATAAAATTCCGAATCAAGAGATTTATTGTGGAATCTGTCAGTTAAGTAAAGTAATAATATTAAGAACTAGATCATCTAAACCCATTGAAAAATTAAATTGGATTTTTGGGGAATTTTGGAATAAAAGATAAATAAAGAATAGAATTTGAAAAAAGTTCTTTCTATTTCAGATTATTTCTTTTTCAATAGGATTTAATCCTCTTTTTAGACCAAATGGTCGTCCCTTATTCCTTCTTATTTTAATTCATTGTATTCCATATGGAATAAGAGGAGAAGAAAACTATTCCACGACTCCCGAAGGTCCCCCTGAAAAAGGGAAAAATTTACTTTATTTTTATTTATTCATTTTTCGAACCCCAACCAAAGTTGATTCGAAGACGAGTTACTTCAATTATCTTTTTCTTTTAAGTTCTATCTTCTGTCTTTCCCTATTTCATCCCGTAAAGTTACATGCTTGCAGTTTGGTTAAGAAAGTTAGACCTAATCCAACAAACAAGATAGGATTGATTACGAATCTTGATTCTTCAAAGAAAGTATTCCGTTTGTTTCATAACGGATTATCCACTATTCGATTTTCTATTTTTTAGATAGTAGTTTATACTAACCAATTTAATTCCTTAAAGGGAAAAGTTGGATTCGAATAAAACAAAACTTTTAACTAAAAAGGGATAGATTTCGCATATACTTATCCTTATATTGCGTCAATACGAGAATATCCTTCCTAAATTCTTTATCCAAACCTATTGAGCATTAACTTAGGTTTTCCCAAGATCCTGGTCACTATTCCAAATTAAATAATTCTACTATTCCGAAGATAATGAAAATAAGTAGACCACAAAAATTTGGGTTTCTATTGATGCCTTGAATAACATGTAGTTTCCCTATAGACAAAGAACAAAGAAGAAAAAAAGGGAATTCTGTTTCGGGACCAAACCAAACAGGATTGCTGTGCCATAGGAAGGATAGCTATACTAATTCGGTATACTCAAAATACAC